GGATAGAAGCTATTCTATCTATTTATTTTCATAAATAGTTTTCATCAATAAGACATTACATTAATGTAAAAGAACCGTGTGATTTTTAAAAGCGTTCACTGTATAATGCAATGAAAGAAAAAAAAAAATGAAGTGAATTATAATCAGATACATCTAAAGTTTTTTCGAACCATTTGAATCACTACTTGATTCAAATGGTTCGAAAAAACTTGCACAAACCTTCTTTAATATAATATACGGGACGATGTTCCTATGTATTCTTCAGGCCCTTTCTTCAATTAGTTGTTAATGTGAATGAACCATAACTATGTAGTCCTATTCCTAATAGATTGACCCCAAAATAGCATATCCAAATTATAAGAAATCCTATAGAAGCCACAATTGCCGAATCCACACCCTGAAAGCTCTGATTTGTTCTACTATGTAAATAAATCGCGAATATGGTCCAAGTAATAAATGCCCAAGTTTCCTTGGGGTCCCAATTCCAATAAGACCCCCATGCCTCATTAGCCCATACTGCTCCCGAAAGAATACCTATGGTTAAAAAAGTAAACCCTAAACTAATGACACGATAACTACACTGATCTAATTGTTGGGTTAATTGATACCTGTGATAATTTATAAATGAAAGAAAAGAAGTGTTTTGTAAAACACTTCTTTTTTCATTCACAAAGGAAAATGACCCAATTAAGAAATGATTGCTTTTGCGAGGAATATCTAGGTTTTTTCGAAATGTAATGACTAAAAGAGCTACGGATAATAACGATCCACATAAAAGAGCTGCATAACTCAATAACATCATACTTACGTGCATCATTAACCACTGGGATTGTAGAGCAGGTACTAATATTGCAGATTGATGCATTTCGGTTGAAAGACCCGAAGTGGCAAAGCCTTGGGTAAAAATAGCACTTGGCGCGGTTATTGCGCTTAAATAACTTTTCTGATTCCGTCTTTTAGGAAACATATGAATAATGGAGAAACTCCATGAAAGAAACATTAAAGATTCATATAAATCGCTTAACGGCAAATGTCTCGAATAAATCCAACGAGTAACTAATAATCCAGTTATACAGAAAAAGGTAGCCATCATGGCTTTTTCTGACAAATCAAATAGTACTACGGTTTCATGGACTAATAAGGTCATCAAATGAATCGTAATAACAATTGAAATGATAGAAAAAGAGATGTGAGTTAATATATGTTCTAAAGTGGCAAATATCATAATTTTTTTTAGGGGGGTATCCCCAATTACGGAATGGAAATCCGGAATTGAATTCATTATAGGATCTATTGTGCCTTTTTTAGAAGATGCCGCCACTCGGACTCGAACCGAGATGCTCTAGCACTGCTTCCTAAGAGCAGCGTGTCTACCAATTTCACCATGGCGGCTTCATCGAAATAATCATAGTCCATATGATGTTCAATCGTCGAGATTGAGGGATTTAATGCAATCTATTTTAGGAAATGTTAGAATCGATGAATAAAGACCCGTTCAAATAAATATTTAAACGCTCAATAATCCTTAGTCTCATGGCAGGGGGTCATTTTAAACAGCGGGCTTTTCCGTATTATAAGTTCTTCTGGAATAGTTGGAACTAGACGGTTATGCCCTGAGTCCGGGTATAGAACTAAGAATTTTTTTTTCTCATTTTTTGACGATTCATTTCTCATTTATCTGATTTGATAGATCCGAAATGAAAAAGATTCATTTTTCAATGAACAAAATAAAACAATATTTTTTATATATCACAACTTCATCACTACATCCAAAAGATTTCTATAAAAATTTGGATAGTTTGGTATCAAAGATGTATTAATGATTGGGATCTTCATTGTATACATAACATAATTTTTGTGAGGATTTACCAAACCCATTAGGTATTGGACCGGGCATATCGTATAACAAAAGAGTTTCAATCTTTATCGGAATTCTACTGTATGTACTTTAACTTAGAAAACTTAGAAAATCAAATTTAAACTGATAAGATCTTTTTATATATAGATTTGAAATCTAATATTAATAGATAAAATAATTTAGATATTAGATCTAGATATATCGATTGATCGATCCTCCAGCTCAAACATGGGATAGGATCTATTGGGGTTGGATTACGTAAGATTGACTCATTCTTTAGTACATAAATATCGATCTAAATGGGATCCTGGCAGTTTTATTATTTTGTTTTTTTTTTTTTTATCTGTTCGAAACAAGAGGGAGTCCTTGTAGATATGTAGTGATTCAGAGAGCTACAAATCAAAGTTTTAAAATGTATATTTTAATCAATTAGTTTCAATAATCCATTGACTTTGACTATGAATCTTATCCCCGCCTTACTTTGGAACAAAAAAGGGGGCTCTAACCTCGTTCATACTTGTTTCAGATTTTCCAAAAATCTTAATGATGTATAACTATTGGAGATACATAATCCAATAAGCCAATCCCTTCCTAAGAAAAAAAAAATAAGAGTTTTGTTATTGTGAAAAATGAATCGATGGGGAAAGTTACAACCCCCATCTCGCGAATTATAAAAACCAATCAATGAAAGGTGAAACCTTGTATTTTGTGTCTAACTACTTCTTTCTTTTTTTTTTTTTCAAACAAAAAAAGAAATCATTTTTAGAACCTAGTATACAGAATAATTCGTATTCTACATACCACAACAGCTAGTTCTATCTCATATTGATGAGTTCAAAACATTAGTTAATGTGAATTCTTCATCTTATAAATTGAATCATCCAATTCATCGAGTCATGCTGATTCAGATTCAGATCATTCCAAGGCTTTATTACTTGTTTGTCGCACAAAAAAACTTTTGGAATGCCCGGTAGAAATAGATTTAGCTAAAGATAAAGCTTTTGCCGCGGCCTGATATCCCCTTCTTTTCCAAATATTTCTACGAATATGCTTTTTTGACAGAGAAGTACGTTTCTTTGGAACCGCCATTTCAAAATAAAAGGGTCACTCATTTTTATAGTTGGACGTGAAAGACATTTATTGTTCAATTCAAAATAGATTGTTCTTTCTATTAACTATTCATTATCTATCTTTATTCCATAGCCGATACTTATGCTTACTTCACTTCATAACATAGAAAAGTATGGATACAGATAGATGAGCATCGCATATGGTATCATTAAGGATAAAAAAAGAAATGAAATAGAAGAAAAAAGAAAAAACGATGTGATTTTCAAGGGAATTTTTTTTTTTTCACATTTCCATTACATCCAATGTTCGAAGAAAGAATAATTTGTACTGATTGGGGGCTTCATATCTTTATTCAATCTATGTCTACGGGCGGGATCTACTACCGTTGAATCGGATGCCATTGATAAGAATCAAAAAGGTTCCAATTCATATCTCAGTCTATTTATATAATATATATATATATTATAAATGTTACATTTATAAAATTGAAAAGCTTAAGAACCCTTTCCTAATTTAGGAAACCAACAATGAATGTAACCTTTTTCTATTAATTGATCAAGCTCGGAGATAGAGTCCACATAATTAAAATGGAAATTAAATCAAAGTAGTTAATCCGTTAAACAATACATTACTTGATAAAATAAAGGGAATTTGAGTCATTTCTCATTTTAGTTCTATGCGAAGTGACAAGTATTCTAGGATTTTTCATAAACACATAAACATAAGTTTGTTTTATTGGACTCGAAGCCAATCAATTCAAGAATTAGTTAATGACTCCGAAGAAACTAAATAAAAACTAGGTTTATTGGATCGAGTTATTGGCAGATCCTATGATACATATCAGAATAAAGTACTTGAATTTTTGGTATCATTCTTTTTCCTTACTATATTGATATAAATATGGATAGAAATCACCGTATCGTATGTATATAGTAGAATAATGGAAAATCTCATATTTTTTATCTTAATAAATATCTTCGTTAATAACTAGGTAGTAGCTTTTAACTAGTAACTTGGTTATTTGAAGAATTGTAACTTCTTCAGTTGAATTTTTTGTTTTTTTTTTTTTCAATAGTTTGGAAAGAATCAGAATAATTAAGAATGAAAAATCATATTTGAGTTCTTTTATATCTTGTATATCTTGATTTTTTTTTTATTTATTATTGCTCCTTCCGGAAGAAATAAGGGCTGGTGAATGGGAAACAATTAATAAGAATAAAAAAAGAAAGCTTGATTTTCTTATGGAACATACATATCAATATGCATGGATCATACCTTTCGCTCTACTTCCAGTTACTATGTCAATAGGGTTGGGACTTCTGCTTGTTCCGACCGCAACAAAAAATCTGCGTCGTATGTGGACTTTTCCTAGTGTTTCATTGCTAAGTATAGTTATGGTTTTTTCGTCCGATCTGTCTATTCAACAGATAAATGGCAGTTCTATCTATCAACATCTATGGTCTTGGACCATCAATACTGATTTTTCCTTAGAGTTCGGCTACTTGATCGATCCACTTACTTCTATTATGTCAATACTAATCACTACGGTTGGAATCATGGTTCTTATTTATAGTGACAATTATATGTCTCATGATCAAGGATATTTGAGATTTTTTGCTTATATGAGTTTTTTCAATACTTCCATGTTGGGATTAGTTACTAGTTCCAATTTGATACAAATTCATCTTTTTTGGGAACTAGTGGGAATGTGTTCGTATTTATTAATAGGTTTTTGGTTCACACGACCGGCTGCCGCAAATGCTTGTCAAAAAGCGTTTGTAACTAATCGTGTAGGGGATTTTGGGTTATTATTAGGAATCTTAGGTTTTTATTGGATAACAGGGAGTTTCGAATTTCGAGATTTGTTCGAAATCTTCAATAACCTGATCCGTAATAATGGGGTCAACTCTTTATTTGCTACTCTGTGTGCCTCCCTATTATTCGTCGGTGCAGTTGCTAAATCCGCACAATTTCCCCTTCATGTATGGTTACCTGATGCCATGGAGGGGCCTACTCCTATTTCGGCTCTTATCCATGCTGCTACTATGGTAGCAGCAGGCATTTTTCTTGTCGCTCGATTTCTTCCGCTTTTCACAGTCATACCTTACATAATGAATCTCATTTCTTTGATAGGTGTAATAACGGTACTATTAGGAGCTACTTTAGCTCTTGCTCAAAGAGACATTAAGAGAAGTTTAGCCTATTCTACAATGTCTCAATTGGGTTATATTATGTTAGCCCCAGGGATAGGCTCTTATCGAGCTGCTTTATTCCATTTGATCACTCATGCCTATTCGAAAGCATTATTGTTTTTAGGATCCGGATCAATTATTCATTCAATGGAACCCATTGTTGGATATTCTCCAGATAAAAGTCAGAACATGGTTCTTATGGGTGGTTTAACAAAATATGTGCCAATTACAAAAAATACTTTTTTATTAGGTACACTTTCTCTTTGTGGAATTCCACCTCTTGCTTGTTTTTGGTCTAAAGATGAAATTCTTAATGATAGTTGGTTGTATTCACCTATTTTCGCGATAATAGCTTGTTTCTCGGCGGGGTTAACTGCATTTTATATGTTTCGGATGTATTTACTTACTTTTGATGGTCATTTACATGCTCATTTTCAAAATTACAGTGGCACTCAAAATAGCTCGTTCTATTCAATATCTATATGGGGGAAAGAAGGAACCAAACCAGTTAACAGAAATTTGTTTTTATCAACAATGAATAATAATGAAAAGGTTTCCTTTTTTTCGAAGAAGATATACAAAATGAACGGAAATGTAAGAAATCTGATACGCTCCTGTAGGATTTATTTTGAAAATAAAGACACTTCAACGTATCCCCATGAATCAGACAATACTATGCTTTTGCCTCTACTTTTATTGGTCCTATTTACTTTGTTCGTTGGATCCGTAGGAATTCCTTTCGATCAGGGAGTAATGGATTTTGATATATTATCGAAATGGTTAACTCCATCAATAAACCTTTTACATAAAAACTATTCTGTGGATTGGTATGAATTTGTGACAAATGCCGTTTATTCAGTCAGTATAGCCTGTTTTGGAATATTCATAGCGTCTATTTTATATGGGTCTGTTAATTCATCTTTTCAGAATTTGGACTTAATCAATTCATTTGTTAAAAAAACAGGCTCTAAGAAAATTTTATTGGACCGAATAATAAATGTGATATACAATTGGTCATATAATCGTGGTTACATAGATGTTTTTTATGCAACATGCTTAACTACAAGTATAAGAGGATTAGCTGAAGTAACTCATTTTTTAGATAGACGGGTAATTGACGGAATTACCAATGGTGTTGGTGTTGCAAGTTTCTTTGTAGGAGAAGGGATCAAATATGTGGGGGGAGGGCGAATCTCTTCTTATCTCTTTGTATATTTATCATATGTATCCGGCTTTTTATTAATTTACTATATCTATATATATTCTTTTTGAATAGAATTAAGAAGTGACTTATCTTCTTGGTTATTTTTATCATTATACAATCTGGTCCTTTTTTCAAGCACATCCATAGTAAGAGATCCCTTGTTTAGAACTTCTATTCGGTTTATGAATTCATTGCTCAAGCTGTACCTTTTTTGTTCATTGGTATAAACCCAATGATTATACAGATCTTCGGGGGATAGTTTTTCGGTCGTACACAAAGACATCTTTCTTTGCATCATTTCCAAAAAAATCGATAAACTGGGTGGATATGTAAAAGATATTATTTGTTTTCCATCAACTGGACATACGTGAAAAAAATATTGTGACATTTCATTTCTTACAGCATTTTGAAAGAAATTTTTTTTTATATATCTCAATGGACGATTACATCGTTTATAGTCGAAAAGAAGATTCACAAGAGGTTTTTCAAACCAGAAGAGGTCTTTATCTTCTTTCTCTTTAAGTATTTCTAACTTCAAAATTTCTTGCCTCTTTTTTTTTTCATGTAGTTTTTTTGGATCCTCCCTTTCTTCCGAACAAAGGGAAGGGTCTTCTTCGGTGGATCCCTCTTGTTCCTGTTTAGTCCCCTTCGTTTCGGAAGTTTTTTCTATTTCTACATCTGTTTCTTCCTCACTTTCCCCCCTTTCTTCCGTTTTTGAGGTTTCTTTCAGTTTCTTAGTGACAATAGGCGACGGTATTCTGCCTAAATAGTAGACACAGGTGATAAATAAGAGAATAGTAAAGATTCGAGCCATAGAATTTCTCAATTCTGACACAAGGTACTTATTAGATCGAATAAGTACATTCGATCTAATAGAATGATTTTGCCGTATCCAGAATAATACCAATCCAACCCATTTCATGAAGAAAATGTGACCAATTAACCAACCAACAAAACTACTTGTTACAAATAACATCTTGTTGTTGCATCGAAACATATAAATGTTGACTAATCTGACTAACGTTGAACTTGGTAAAATGAAATGGTTGAATAATTGAAAAATGAGATTATTCAGGAATACACATTGAATGCTGAGATTACGCATTGAATTTCTGGTAGTAGATCCATAATCCAAAAAGTGTTTGTGATTGTTCCAGAAGAAATGAAACAAAAGA